TCAGATTCATACTAGAACCACGATGATTCAATAAAGCTCCCAAGCTAAGCCCAAAGGTTCTCTGAGTAAGAACCTGTGGATCATCACTTAGTCAATAAATAGATGTAATGACTAAAAATCCTTTGGTTGATAATTATAACCCTTAGAAATTTTTTTTGAGTCCGGTCGCGAGGTCTAAATAGTAGGTATGAATCATAGTTCAAATTTTTCTTGATCTATGGATTCCGTGCTCCAGATATTAGAATAAATATCCGACGGGGTAGAACCATCTCTGTCGAGATGACAGACCCATTCTCTGTACTATCAATAGGATCAATTATAACAAGTCACACACTCATATTCCGGAAATACCGAAACAAAGAAATTCCGCGGTCGAACTACCAGAATGCCCTATAAAAATCCTAAGTAATTCCTGAAAAGCCAGGACTTCATGGTTCTTATGGACCTAATTCATTGAAATCCCGTCCAGTAAAACGGAAGAATTATAAATCTCTAAAATAATACATAGGAATACCGCAAATAAAGCCATTGCGACACCCATCAAAGGGGTAGTTCCCCATCCAGGAGCTACTTTACCATATTCCGAATTCAACGGCTTCAATAAAGCTCCTACATTTGTTCGTCTTGGACCAGATCTAGAACTACCCTCAACGGTTTGTGTAGCCATAAATACTCTTGCATTGGTTGAGATCTGTTGACTTTGTATACCATTCCGTTGTAAATAAACGATCTTATCATAGATCCATTGTGGTCTTGAAATTATATATATAATAATGGAAACAGCAACCCTAGTCGCCATCTTTATATCTGGTTCACTTGTAAGTTTTACCGGGTACGCCTTATATACCGCTTTTGGGCAACCCTCTCAACAACTAAGAGATCCGTTCGAGGAACACGGGGACTAGTTGAAGTAATGTAATGAGCCTCCCTATAGGGAGGCTCATTACATTACTTCAATTGAGATAATGAAAAATTATTTTTTAGTCGGAACCTTAGGTGGTTCTCGAAAAAAGATAGCGAAAAAAATAATCCCTAGAGTCGAGACTAAGAGGAATGTATAAACCAATGCTTCCATAGATTCGATCGTGGTTTACAATTATAGCTTCCACACCTGTTCATTTGGGATCAGCTCCCAGATAAAATAAAGAAAGTACAAGAATAAAAGAAAAAACGGTGATTCAAATCAAGATTTCTCCAGTACCTTATGTTATGTTAAATCACAAAAAGAAAAGAAAAAAGGATAGGGAGGGGGTCGAACGAAACCAGAGCAATGTTGTCTCAGACTACCTGTCTCCTTGTAGTTGGATCTCCAAGTTTTTGGAATGCCCCAAATTCCACTTGAGAATCCAAATCTGGGTCAATACCAGCAAAAACATCTCTGAACAAAGTTCTAGCACCATGCCAAATGTGTCCGAAAAAAAAGAGCAAAGCAAATGAGGCATGCCCAAAAGTGAACCAGCCCCTTGGACTGCTACGAAAAACACCATCGGATTTCAAAGTAGCACGATCTAATTCAAAAATCTCGCCTAATTGAGCACGTCTAGCGTATTTTTTCACAGTAGCAGGATCGCTATAACTGACTCCATTCAGTTCACCGCCATAGAACTCAACAGTTACACCTACCTGTTCGACACTATACTTGGATTCTGCTCTTCTAAAAGGAACATCGGCTCTCACAATCCCGTCTCCGTCTACCAAAACTACCGGAAATGTTTCAAAAAAAGTAGGCATGCGACGTACAAAAAGCTCATGGCTTTCCTTATCTCTAAAGATAGGATGTCCTAACCACCCAACGGCTATTCCATCCCCGCTGTCCATTGAACCCGCTCGGAATAATCCCCCCTTTGCTGGATTATTCCCGATGTAATCATAAAAAGCCAATTTTTCGGGAATTTTAGACCAAGCTTCTGATACACTCTGATTTTCGGCTAGCCCGGCGCTAACCCTGCGATATATTTCTTGCTGGAAATATCCTTGGTCCCATTGATAACGAGTAGGACCAAATAATTCGATCGGGGTTGTTGCTGAACCATACCACATAGTTCCGGCAACAACGAAAGCTGCAAAAAAGACAGCAGCGATACTACTGGAAAGGACAGTTTCAATATTACCCATACGTAATCCTTTGTATAGACGTTGAGGCGGGCGGACACTAAGATGGAAGAGGCCCGCTAATATGCCTAAGGTACCTGCTGCAATATGATGAGAGGCTATTCCTCCCGGAACAAAAGGATCAAAACCTTCTACACCCCACGCGGGATTTACAGATTGTACTTTTCCAGTCAATCCATAAGGATCGGACACCCATATTCCAGGACCATACAAGCCTGTTACATGAAATGCGCCAAACCCAAAGCAAGCGACCCCTGAGAGAAATAAATGAATTCCAAAGATCTTGGGCAAATCCAAAGAGGGTTTTCCTGTACGTTCATCACAGAAAATTTCTAGATCCCAATATACCCAATGCCAGATAGCTGCCAAGAAGCACAAGCCAGAAAACAAAATATGTGCCCCGGCCACACCTTCGTAACTCCAAATACCCGGATTCGTTATAGTCCCTCCTGTGATACTCCAACCGCCCCAGGAATTCGTTATTCCTAAACGAGTCATGAAAGGTATAACGAACATACCTTGTCTCCACATTGGATCAAGAACTGGGTCAGAGGGATCAAAAACGGCTAATTCGTATAGAGCCATTGAACCGGCCCAACCAGAAACTAGAGCTGTATGCATTATATGGACAGAAAGTAACCGACCGGGATCATTCAATACAACGGTATGAACACGATACCAAGGCAAACCCATGGAAATACCCCTTTATCAAAGAAAAATATATACTATGTTACTTTATCGCATTGGAAAAGACTCTGCTTATGCTATGGACTTCTCCTTTTCAATGGATTATCTCGGAGCAAGGGTGCATTTATATTGCATTCCATTGGTAATAACAAAACAATTCTGTTCGTAGGAACAAAGAGAAGCAAATCTATTCTATACCCGATAAGTACCAATACGCAATGGGGGATGGGTCCCATTTTATATGAGTGAATTATGGATACTTGTTCATCATTTGAACATCCCAGCTCATTCATAATAATTTTTTATGCATTCCGTCTTCTTCGATTAACTTTCCAATCTATGGATAAAACCCGAAAACATAAATATTAAATATTATGAAAAAAAGAAAACCCATTGTTACGTTTCCACATTAAAGTGAAATTTTAGTACTTAAAACCCTTTTTCTTTCATTTAATGCCTATTGGTGTTCCAAAAGTACCTTTTCGGATTCCTGGAGAGGAAGATTCGGTTTGGGTTGACGTATAGTGCGACTTGTCAGACATATTGGGTCATATGGTATTTCCCCGTTTTCTCCCCCGATCGAGATATCCTCTGTTTCACCCAAGAAAGATTGATTGAACCATCAATAATTTGAAGCGTGAAGTGCAATTAGAGCAATTTATGTGGGGGATCAATATTAATTTTTCAATTATAAGAATTTATGGTTGGCTTGGTTGGACCAATAAAATGAAGTATCCAGGCTCCGTTCAAAAAACCCAATTGGTAAAATATGTATGATTACCTTTTGTATCATAAAGAATTCCTATATTATACCAGCGACCTCAAACCGCCAATCAATCGCTGGAGTCATTATACTATTCAAGTGATTGGTGGAAGCGGAAGACAATAAAATGAATAAAAATAAGTAGTAGCAAACAAAAGAAGCGGTATTGGGATCATTTGTCCTATATGTGCAAATAGAGGTCGGGTAAATCTTTCCCCGGAGTAGAGCATAAACCTAAACGAATTGAATAGGCCCATTCCGGAACAAGAAAATTTTATCGTAATTTGAATTGAATTTCGACGAAACAATATATCAATGAGGGTAAATTTAGTGAATTCGCTTTTAGGGGTAAGTGAGTAAAAACCCTGCTTTCTTGAAAAATAGAAGAAAAAGTCCCTTCATTAGGAGTTAGAAAAATCCTCCTATGAAAAAAGGGGAAAATAAAAGGGGCTGGAATCGACACATTGATTCTTTTTTTGAACCGTATGCATCTAAAGGTGCGTGTACGGTCCCTAAAGGATACAATTTTGTCCTAATCAACCGACTTTATCGAGAAAGAATACTTTTTTTAGGCCAACAAGTTGATAGCGAAATCGCAAATCAACTTATGGGTCTCATGATATATCTCACTATAGAGGATGATACCAAAGATGTTTATTTATTTATAAACTCCCCCGGTGGGTGGGTAACACCCGGAATAGCTATGTACGATACTATGCAATTTGTGCAACCAGATGTGCATACAATATGCATGGGATTAGCCGCTTCAATGGGGTCTTTCGTCCTCGTCGGAGGAGAAATTACCAAACGTCTAGCATTCCCTCACGCTTGGCGCCAATGAGTTTTTTATTTGAGATAAAAAAGAAGACTATGCCTTCGCCAGATAAAATATGAATAATTAAGTAATAATAGCATGGCACTTCGAGTTCGATATGAGCAAACCATCATTGTTCTTTTATAACATGAGATTCCGTATCGAGAGAGTAGTATGAGACAAAAGGAATTTCTGATTTTATTTTATCTATCGGGGTTCGATTTCAGCGTCACAAACTTTTTTGTTTTCACATCACACATCAGAGGGCTCTTTCAAATATTTCTGTTACGAAAGAGTATTAAAATGAAAAACATACACCAGATTATCCTTTCCCTATTTGATCGGATCAAAAAGAAACTTTGGGATTGCTGAATTACAGACGAGATAAATATATAAAGCAACGGAACCATCATAGTATTTTTTAACTCTCCCGAAAGAAAGGGTGGTAAATGGACCATTTACCGATCTGGGTCTGCTAGATCCTCTACTTTAGGTAAAAGTAGATTCCATTCTAGAGCCGTATGCAACGCGCAAAAATGCCTGTACGGTTCTTCAATTCTATTTTTTCTTGTCTCTTTCGATCATGTGAGATAGAGGAAGCATTCATTATATTATATCATCAGGGTAATGATCCACCAACCTGCTAGCTCTTTTTACGAGGCACAAACAGGAGAATTTGTCCTGGAAGCGGAAGAACTGCTGAAACTTCGCGAAACCATCACAAGGGTTTATGTACAAAGAACGGGCAATCCATTATGGGTTGTCTCCGAAGACATGGAAAGAGACGTTTTTATGTCAGCAACAGAAGCCCAAGCTCATGGAATTGTTGATCTTGTAGCGGTCGAAAATACGGGGGACTTCACGTAAATCTGCGATTCCATTCCATTTCGAACCATAATTCAATGAGCTGTGTTATTTCATATTTTATTTTCTTACCGAGGTAAAAAGTGGTAGTGGTAAAATATTAAATAAAACGAGAGGAATTCATAATCATCCGGTTAGGGTCGATCTAAACCAGCCCATTCTGTATATGATCCAGCATGCCAACCATTAAACAACTTATTAGAAACACAAGACAGCCAATCAGAAATGTCACAAAATCCCCCGCCCTTCGGGGATGTCCTCAGCGTCGAGGAACATGTACTAGGGTGTATGTGCGACTCGTTCAGATCATGAACTGGAGAAAGTATACCTTTTTTGACAGTATCAATGATCGGTACCAATGAATAGGAATGGAAAAACCCCATATCACTATCGAAAAAGGACCTCTATTGTGTATGAAATTTATGGTTTCCTTTGGTATAAATCCAATCATCTCAACTGGAGATGAGAAGCAACTCCCCATTGGTAGCAAATGGTTATCCATTAAGCGGGGGAATGGAATGGTATTTAAGAAGCAGAAAAATTATGCTCCCATTCTTGCAAAAACGGACTAACAGGGTCAGCTACCTAACCAACCTTCATAATGAAATGCCGTTACTGTATGAGTAGATCTAGTAGTGAAAAGACCTATTACTGGATAATTCATGGGTAGAGCCAAAGAGTGTGAACTGTACAAGTTACTAAATAGGTAAGAGGCTCCGGTGTATAGAAAGGACCTCACCGTTTAAACAGTAACCATAGAAACGATGGAACCCACAATTTATCATTTTTTATTTACTTTTTTTTGATACCGAGTATCAATACAATTTCTTATTTCGAGGTGAAATGAAATGCCTCAAAAAAATCGTGGTTGGGAAGGTCATAGTAGCAAAAGCCATTGGAATTTTTATTTTATACACCGGAAGAATCAGTTTTGTTATTAATAGACCAGGGGGGTAAAAGAATGACTGAAAGAAAAGAAATCAATTAGTTATTCATCAAAGTTTCATTTGATTCAATGACCAGAATTAAACGAGGATATATAGCTCGGAGACGTAGAACAAAAATTCGTTTATTTGCATCAACCTTTCGAGGGGCGCATTCAAGACTTACTCGAACTATGACTCAACAGAAAATGAGAGCTTTAGTTTCGGCTCATCGGGATAGGGGCAGGCATAAGAGAGATTTTCGTCGTTTGTGGATCACTCGTATAAATGCAGTAATTCGTGAGAATAAGATATCCTATAGTTATAGTCGATTAATACACGATCTGCACAAGGGGCAGTTACTTCTTAATCGTAAAATACTTGCACAAATAGCTATATCAAATAGGAATTGTCTTTACATGATTTCCAATGAGATCATTAAATAAGGGGATTGTAAGGAATCCACCAGAATGATCTAAACGGAGTTGGAGTTCCCCGGAGAATGAACTCCGGGAGGGTAGGGTATTACTCTAATAAAGTAGTAAAACGAAACTAACACGTTTCCATAATAATAATAAAGGACTTTATCTTTTTCTTCCCCGATTCTTTTTTTATTATGACATGACAATACAATCTATATTCTCGAATGTTTGAACAAAACACCAACCAGAGTTGGGGTTCGGGTTGGAATTTTTATTCCATTGAGGCATGGGCCCATTTATTTCTGGTTCTAGGACCAGTCGTTCTAGGGGTCGACTCGGTTCTCTCAAATTGTTTCTCATTATTAAGAAAAGGTAACGAAGATAAAATACGGGCTTGTTTTATAGCAATAGTAATTAATCGTTGTTGTTTCAAGGTTAATCTATTCACTCGTCTAGATAATATTTTTCCTTGTTCACTAATAAATCGACTAATTAAACTCATGTTTCTATAATCAATTCGATCCCCCGATCCAATTGGGGGCAAACGCCTACGAAAAGATCGCTTGGATTTAAGAAAAGGTCGCTTGGATTTTTCCATTGTTTATTCCTTATCCCGAAAATACTATTTCTGAATTCGAATTCATTTTTGATCCGACTGAAATAGGATTTGATTTTTTTCTATATATTATATGTAATTTATTCTTGTTACTTCGAAGGGTAGCACACACACCCTCTCCCTCTGGTTTGGTCTATTTCTTTATCTCCCCATGAATTGTATGTTTGCAACAATAGGGACAGAATTTTCTCAATTCCAATCGACTAGGCGTATTGTGTCGATTCTTTTGAGTAATATATCTGGAAACGCCCGATGATTCCTTATTAACACGGTTTCGGATACAACTGGTACATTCCAAAATAACTCTTACTCTAAAATATTTACCCTTGGCCATGAACCTCCCTTGAATTTTGGATTTACCCAACTCTTTTATTTTCGACCCGAAATCAAATTTAGAAGGATTTTGTTGCAATCAATAGAGTAATATAAAGAATAAGTAATACAACAATTTCTAACTATCAATTATTTTTAATCCTAGTCCATACAGAAATATCTTGTATGATTTCTTTGGTTTCCCTAGATCCCATTTATTTATATTTTCTTAGGCCCTTCGAGTCTAACCCAAGTTTCACTGAGATTGAATCAACTTTTCTTTTTTCTTTTTCTGTCCTTCTATATTGGGAAAAAATAATAAAACAAAGAGAGGAAGAAGTATTAGTCACAGATAATTTATTATCTCACTAATCTTCTTCGTCCCTTCCCATGTCAATAACTAGAATGAAAAAAACGGGAATGTCAACGCATCTGGGAATAAATGATTGATCTCTATCAATAGCCCTGCTAAAGACCCGAACCATAGAGTACTTAGCACAGGTGCCACAGAGAGATATGTTTTTATATCTCGCATTGAAAACTCTCCTTCTTTTTTGTAATACATATATGATCAGATGCATATGTAGTTAAGGATCACTTGTATTAGTACGTGAAATCCCTAACAAAAATGGATATATACAACGACCCGGTAGATAAGATTTCCCTTTATTTAAAACAGAAAAAGACGCTCCCCTCTTCCTGAGTATTACCGACAAATATTTATTTCTCTATCCGACGGATTTCATATGTAAATAATTCTTTTATTATATGTTATATGAGACCAAAAAGAACAAATTGCAGGCGAAATTGTTTATTATATGGGGGAAAGAATGATGTGGAAAACAAGACAGGGATTCTCTACAATGACACTGTATACCAATTGAAAGGGATGTAGCGCAGCTTGGTAGCGCGTTTGTTTTGGGTACAAAATGTCACGGGTTCAAATCCTGTCATCCCTACCTATTACTTTTCCCGTGGACAGCGATTGAGATCGATCCTAATTGTACATACATTATGATACTATATACATGCAAAGTGTATTGGGCCTACAAAAGGAATAATTTTTTATGGTCTTATCTATTGTGATAAGAAGGCGCTCTTAGTTCAGTTCGGTAGAACGTGGGTCTCCAAAACCCGATGTCGTAGGTTCAAATCCTACAGAGCGTGATTCTGTTCTCGAATTACAATGAAAAAACTCCACCAAATTAAACAGCAACCTTAATTTGACCTCCTGTGAATTAAAAAAGGAGGAGGTCAATCAAAAACGAGATGTTACTTAATCAAAGGTCCAACTGATCACCGCGTCTGTATTGTAAATATGCAGTTACGAATAATCCAGCCAAAGTAATAGGAATTAGACCTAACACGATTCCAAATAGTAAAACTTCAATCATTTCGGTTTGTTTGAAAGGGGAAAAAGAGAGGTAATATCTATTCTTAAATATTAATCCGAATCGATAATGAATCTCAATGATCAAGAATTGACACTTGACGCGATAAGTAATTATAAAATACCTAGAATCTCACAGAAAATTTTATTTTTATGAATTGTTCAGTCAATTCATTTCAAATAAGTCGTATCTTGCTCAGACCAATAAAAAGAGCAGAGGTTATAGTTGAAGCCGCCAGTAGAAAACCGAAATAACTAGTTAGAGTAAGCATAAAGGATCTAAATAAGATACGTTCTTTTTATACATATGATGATAAAGCATTTACCTAAGTTTTTATTTTTCAAAAAGAAAAGGATACAAAAAATATCAACTGATAAAATCTGCTCCAATTAAAAGTTTTTGATTCATCAATCATTATAGATGGGACTAACAAAGATAGGGTGACAGAAGTAGAAAAAAGATTGATCTAGTGATCCATTATCTGTAACATCTACCAATTCCGTTATTTTGAATCAACGGATTAGTTGAGCAATTATTGAGTAAAGTAAAAATAAAAAACTTTGTAGCGGAATTTCATTCATTTCATAAAGGAAACTTTCTTTGAATCACTATGGAATCAAATTGAAAATCTTTTCCATTTTGATCATTTCTTTTTCAATTATATATAATCCAGTTTCTTTTTTGGAGCAAAGGACCTTATAACAACACCTTTAACCTCATAAAATAAAGTAGTAGGTTCTTTAATTGTACATAATATCTCAAATGCTAAGAAAAAAGTATCGCACGATAGCTCGACGAAATAAAAGCTTTATTTCGGGACAACTCAATTCTAAGACTAGTCATTCTATTATCTTTTCCTTTTAGGTTCTACATATGGCCTTTCCTTCCATATTAGGGAATCCCTCTCTTGTATCTAGGTCAAGAAGGAAAAGAACCTTTGGCTGTAATATGACAATGGTTGCATCACAAATATTTATTTTTTTCTTCCCCTTTTTTCTTTGATCGAATACTATGCTACCCCTATTATTGTACTACTAACCCATTCCTTGAACTGAAAGGATTCGAACAAAAACCCATTATATACAACCAAGAAAAT